GAATATCTTTTACATATCCGCCCAGTTTGTCAACTTTTTGCGAAATGATACAAAGAAGAATAGGCATGTATTTTTGGGAACAGGGACAAGTACAAATATACAGAAACCTAGACGTGTTCACACCCAAAAAACCCTCCTATGCTGAACTGTGTAATCCTTGGGTTGATACAAAGAACCAAAAAAGGACCGCGGTCAAAAAAGAATTTCTAAATAGAATTAAGGCTTTAGACAAAGGATTTCTTTTTGAAGATATGCTTGAAAAAAAAACTAGATTATATAAGGAGCAGGAAAAGGTTCAAAAAGGCCACAACCCCTTTTCTACGTATGAACCTTTTTTTAATGAAAAGACTCAAAAAAACAAAAACCACGTGCCTCAAAATTATGATCCTTTGTTGGACGGGCCATATCGTCCAATAGTCGCAGTACGGAGTTTATGGATCGTTGTAGACAAAGGCAAGGATAGCTCATTATCTGAGTTAAAAGGACTTGGAAATAATAGGATTCGTAATTATTTCCTTCATTGTTTGATGCCCCGTTCTTTCTTTCCCCATCGTAAGCAAATTTTTAAAAAAGCAGATCTTAAAAAAAAGAAAACAAAAGCTATCGAATGCGGAAAAAAAAAAATCCAAGAAAATATCCCTCGATGGACATCAAAATTAATCAGCGATTTGGAATTCACGCTCCAAGACTTTCAAGGCTTTGCATGGGAGATAGAAGATCCCGATATACACTCAAGAACACTTAAACAGATCCTGCTATTTAGTCAGCTAAGCGAGCTTCTTGATCCCCGGCTACCAAACGAGGTGTTGGTGCCACATTATATTGATGAACCAGATTTTCGTCGAAACATAATCAAGGGTACTGGGCGCGCTCTAAGGCGGAAAACTGTTTCAAAACTGATTCTCCCAAGGCCATATTCCCCCCTTTTTTGGGGCAAAACACAAAGTAAGCTCGAGGCTATGTTGTATAAACTTTTTTTTAGAATTTGGAAAAGAAGAGACTCCAAAGTTTTTGATGATACACAAAGAAAAAAAAAAATAATAGACCCAAAAGCGAAGAATGAAAAAAGGCAAAAAACCCGGGAAGAAAGATTACGGCTAGAAACAGAAGAAGCCTGGGAAAACCTGCCACATGGACCACAAATAAGAACTTCCTTATTAGTAATGCAATCGATTCTTAGAAAATATATTCTATTCCCTTTATTCATAATAGCCAAAAATACTGTCCATTTCTTAGCATATCGAGTTTCTGACTGGGATGAGGATTTTGCGGAATGGGCTAAAGAAATACACATTCCATGCACCCATAGTGGTGTTCCATTAAGAGAAAACGAGCTTTTGGGAGATTTTTTGGGAGACGGTTTTGACATAAAAATAATATCTCCTTTCTCCTTGAAACCTTGGTGCAGATCTAAGTTACAAGACTCTCGTAGAAATCTAATCAAAAACAAAAATCAAAGTCAAAAACTGGAACTGGGCTTTTGTTATTTAACCGTTTGGGGAATGGAGGCTGAAGAGCCTTTCGGTTCTCCCCGAACAAGATCTTCTTCTTCGTCCCCTTTTATTGCCTTTTTAAAACTCATTTTAAAGAACCTACCAAGGCAAATGAAAAAAAAGACAAAGAAAGTTCTAGCGCTTTTCAAAATAGGAGTAACAGAACTCTCGCAGGGAAATTCAATTCCATTAGAGAAATTGAAAAATTTATCTAAATCAAGTAAAACGAAAGACGAATCGTTTACTCAAATTGGATCTATAGATTTTGAAAATTATTCACAGACAGACCTACAAATGAAGAATCTAACTGATAGAACAAGCAGAATGAGAAATGAAATACAAAGACTTGAAAAAGATAAAAGAAAAGTGATTTCTGAAATAAAAAGTAGTCTAGATTCTAATGTAGAATTAGAATCACAACCGCCAAAAAATAGTCGGAAATTTTTAATAAGAAGAAATGTTCGATTAATCATAAAATTACATTATTTTATAAAAATTTTTATTGAAAAAAAATACATAGATATCTTTCTACCTATCATTAATATTGCCGCAATCAATACAAAACATTTTGTTGAATCAATAATTGAGAAATACATTTCTAATAATGAAAGAAATCAATCTAATAATGAAAAAAATCAATCTAAAAATGAAACAACTGAAAAAGACATTAACTTTATTTCTATTTCGACTATCAAAAAGTCAGGACCTACTAAGAAGAATTCACATATCTTTTATGACTTATCTTCCTTGTCGCAGGGATATGTATTTTATAAATTATCCCAACTCGAAGTTATTAACTTGTCTAAGATAAGATCTGTTCTTCAATATCAAGGAACATCTATTTTTCTTAAGACGACAATAAAGGATTCTTTTGGAATACAAGGAATATTTAATTCCCAATTAAGGGATAAGAAACTTCGAAGTTATGATCAATGGAAAAACTGGTTAAGAGGTCATTTTCAATACAACTCTCCAATTGAATGGTCTAGATTAATACCACAAAAATGGAGAACTCGAGTGAATCAACGTTGGACAGATGAAAATAAAGATTTCAAAAAATGGAGTTCATATGAAAAAGACCTATTAGTTTCATTTGATTACACAAATCCAACCTCTTATCAAGTATATTCCCAAAAAGAAAAATTGCATAAATGCTATAGATTTGGTCTTTTATTAGATCAATTTATTAATTTTGAAACGAAGAAAGACTCATCTATTTATGGATCACCATTAGAAGTAAGTGAGAAGAAAAAGATTTTTTATACCATAGACAAATTAGTTTCTGAGGATATGAATATTGATCTTAAAAATAACGAGGCCTTTTTGATTTCTCGTCATCTACTAAATCTTATAGATACGGGAAAAAGGTTAGATAGAAAATATTTGGATTGGAAATCTCATTTTCTAAGACAAAATAACAATGATAATAAAGATCTTTTTTATCTTCGATTTCGTAAAGATCTACAAGAGTTAGAAATTATTCCACCCAATTCCCACGAAATCTTTGTTGATTGGCTAAAAATAGATAAAGTGCCAAGGAATTCCCCCCAAAAAGAAAAAGGGGATTGGGGTTTTTGGTTCTTCCCAGAATTTGTGCGACTTTTTAAAGAATATAAAGTGAACCCTTGGACTCTACCAAGCCGACTCCTTCTTTTAACTATACATTTGACTAACTATCTATATAAAAGAAGAAGAAGAAAGCCTTTGTTTGATGAAAAGGAAAGAAAAGCAAACCTTGATTTTTTTATGAAAGTGTTTTTGGCTTTTCAAGTACACTGGTACAATAAAGTTGTGGCGCAAAGAACGCTCGATATGTTCGTGCCATTTAGCTACCTGATGGAGGAGGGAAAAGCTCTCAAAAGAGTGACCAATTCGGTGATAATCTCTCTGGGAACGGAAAGATTAAGTCCAAATCAAATAATGGTTAGCAGCACGCCATGGATAGCTGAAAAGATCAAACTTGGGATAATGGTTATCGAACCCATTCGTCGGTTTAGCTGGATGAACCAATCTTTGATTTTGCATGAAGCCCTAAGCATTTCATTGGCTCATAAAAGCGAGCAACTACTTAAGCAAGGATACCGAAACGGAAGAAGCTATTTTTATGTTGATGAATCCACTGCAAGCCATCAAATAATAACAGGAAATAGAGAGAAAAATCATTATGATTTGCTTGTTCCTGAAAATATTTTATCATCTAGACGTCGTAGAGAATTGAGAATTCTAACTTCTTTCAAGTTTAAAAATAGGAAGTGTGTGGATAGAAATTCAGTATTTCGCAAGGAGACTAAGATAAGAAACTCAGGTCCATTTTTGGAGGAACGTAAACATCGTGATAGAGATCAAAATGAATTCATTAAATTAAAGTTCTTTCTTTGGCCTAATTTTCGATTAGAAGATTTAGCTTGTATGAATCGTTATTGGTTTGATACCAATAATGGAAGTCGTTTCAGCATGTTAAGAATATATATGTATCCACGATTAAAAATTAGTTGATGGTACATTCTTTCTCTATATTCTTTACCCTATATATAGGGTATATGAAAGTAAACAAAACAGTAGAACATATGCCTTGTCTTACATCCCAGTTTCATATAAAGGTTACGATACTCAGTCAACGACGTATCAATTAGATCTACAAATGCATCAAGGAAATCTTCGTAATTTTGTTTTAGTTATTCACTTTTGTGAATGTCAAAACCATCTTTTTGTATCTCTATTTGATTCGAATAGAGATACAAATGCATCAAGGAAATCTTCGTAATTTTAGGTTTCAGTTAGATTTGATAAATTATCCGGCTCGAATCTATAGTAAAAAGAATCTTGATTCACAAATTTAATTTGAGTTAGTACATCTCTTTTTTTTATTTAGAAAGGGTCTAGTTCTTCTTTCAAGCATATCTAGAGAAAGAAATCCCATGTTAAGATCCAGTCAATCCAATAATTATTATTATATATATTAGTATTAATATAGAATAATTTTTTCGATTTTTTTGGATTATGGAACAGACATATCAATATGCATGGATAATACCCTTCCTTCCACTCCCAGTTCCTATGTTAATAGGACTAGGACTTCTTCTTTTTCCGACAGCAACAAAAAATCTTCGTCGTATGTGGGCTTTTCAGAGTGTTTTATTGTTAAGTATAGTGATGATTTTCTCGACGAATCTGTCTATTCAGCAAATAAATAGCCGTTTTATCTATCAACATGTATGGTCTTGGATTATCAATAATGATTTTTCTTTAGAATTCGGTTACTTGATTGATCCACTTACTACTATTATGTCAATTTTAATCACTACTGTTGGAATTATGGTTCTTGTTTATAGTGATAATTATATGTCTCACGATCAAGGATATTTACGATTTTTTGCTTACATGAGTTTTTTCAGCAGTTCTATGTTGGGATTAGTTACTAGTTCGAATTTGATACAAATTTATATTTTTTGGGAGTTGGTTGGAATATGTTCCTATCTCTTGATAGGGTTTTGGTTCACACGACCT